TTAGAAATGCCACGATCGGAATAACGCTTGATATTATTAGAAATGCCCAGAAAATATCATATTCATAAAGCAGAAACATGGATGTACTCCTATGAATGTGGAAAATATATCGGATTAGTTGATTCAAATTGGAATTTTCAAGTCCCCCCTCACTGTTTAGTCAAAACAACAATTCGGTTTAATCGAACCATCTAGTTTTCTTTGTTTGCTATCGTACATGTCTCATTTCAAGATTTATTGCCTGGAATTTTATTTCCGTTCTACTTACTCTAAAAACTAGAAGTAAGTAATCATGTGTAGTAAAATTCCTAGGATTTTCTATCTAAGTGTTTATAATGTATTGGTGTGGTATATCCATATAGACATAAATAGAATAGTACACTTTTTTGATTAGATACAAAAAGAGAAACCTACTTGTTTTGTGTTTTACTAGGTACGGTATACCAATCAAAAAGCCTATTTGACAATGTTTATACGAAAACTTATAAAATATCTTTTTTCAAACTATGGCTTATCCACAAATCCAGTTGGTCGATCTTAGATCCATTTCACTTCTATTAGATTTTGGGTTAGATTTTCTTTTTTTGTTTTTTTTTTGTTTTAAGCGGGCTCATATTAGGATTTTTACTCCCAAAATTCATCAGAATTGGGTAGATATACAAAAGAGTATCACCAATTCCGTGATTGTGCACAGGAAAATTCATAGGTAATTAATCTACCAATACAAACTACCAATACAAAGATTAATGAAGAAAATGGGTTTGTTTATCCGAAATTCTAAGACTACTGATTGGATCTATTGGCATGCGGTTTTTCAGTCTTAGGCTCTGCTGTAAATAATCTCCGTGAGCGAACTTATGGAAATAGATATTTTTCCGATAAACCAAGTCACTCCACAGTTCCAAACAATAAAAGAATAGGGAAATGACAACTAGAACATTTTTGTATCATTTTATTTCATTTAGGGCTATACGGACTCGAACCGTAGACCTTCTCGGTAAAACAGATCAAACTTGTTATTATCAAAATGAGTCGAGCTGTTTCAAAAACCCAACATGCAGTTTTTTGCATTGGGCTCTTTCATTAACTAATAGAAATATCAGCTAGTCTGCCATATTTTTTTTTGAAAGAAAGATTAAGGAGATGGCTCCATGCCCTTTGATTCATCACTGATCTCGGAGCACTACCAAAGTGTTTCAAAGAAGGGTTATCTTGACGTAGGTCTGCTATGGCCTTGATCAACCTAAGTTAAATAGAGTCTCTATCGGCTCTGCTTAAAGCATAAAATCTGCAACTTTATACACCTTAAAGCTCATAGGATGAAAAGAGATTTTTTTGAAGTCCTTGTGCTCATTCTGCCTAGCATTGAATAAACATTCACCCTATCAATATCTCAAATCCAAGGCCCGGGTTATTTAGCGCATAACTAAATAGGCACCGAACCTTTTGTCAGGCTATTGTTCCCTCAAAGTCATGGAGTAAGACATGGATTTCTCAAGAAGATCAAATCTTTTGATTACATGATGGGCTTCTCTGAAAAACATTGGCGCACGTGTAAACGAGTTGCTCTACCAACTGAGCTATAGCCCTTATGCTTGTAATACAAATTTTATTATCTAAATAATTTATTGTCAAGATGAATATTCTACGATCCAACATCATAACTCTTTGATCTTTTTGAGTGATATTGCTTATAAAGAATATTCCATTTATAATCCATCGACGGAATGGGTCCCGTTTGTTTCTCTTTGTCATGATAAATGACCTACTTAACTCAGTGGTTAGAGTATTGCTTTCATACGGCAGGAGTCATTGGTTCAAATCCAATAGTAGGTAGAACTTATTAGATAGCAGAGTCAACGGTAGCTAATAAGTTTTTATATTCATCTATTAAATAGATTGACATTTGCATCAGAATTCAATTTCACTGGATTCTATTTGATTGTATTCAATCGGCAGTTCAAAAGAACTTAGAAGCAAAGTCTCTTTTGCTTAGTCGGGTACACAAACGAGTTATGAAATTGTATTGATAGCCTCTACTCGTGTCCTAGCTCGTCTGAGAGCTAGATTTGCCTCAATTGTTTGTCTCTTACCTTCAGCTTTCTTCAAATTAGTTTCTGCTTTTTCAAGAGTTTGTTGAGCTTCTTGGGGATCAATGTCACTACCCTTTTCTGCATCATTTACTAAAATAATGATCTCATTATTACCTATTCGAGCAAAACCGCCCATCAGAGCCATCGTTAACCATTGGTTGTTAAGGCGTATTCTTAAAATACCTATATCTACAGCTGTAGCAATAGGAGCGTGGTTTGGTAATACGCCAATTTGGCCACTATTAGTAGATAAAATGATTTCTTTCACTTCGGAATCCCAAACAATTCGATTAGGGGTCAGTACACAAAGATTTAAGGTCATTTCTGCAATTTGCTCTCCATTTCTAAGTTCATAGCCTTCGCGGTAGCTTCGTCGATGTTACCTACCAAATAAAAAGCCTGCTCAG